ATAGTGGGTGATTCCGGAACGAAAAATTGGATTTATTTAGATATTATTCTAGGGTATAGGTTGAAATATGGGTTGAGAAATAAAACTGGAAGGAATTGTTTCAAGACTTAAATTGACTTCTATTTTCTATTCTATTAAATATATATTCTAATAAATCAATAATGAATTTTATTAATATGATCTTCAAAATGACCAAATATGAAAGATATTTGATCGAATCATATGATAAAAAGGTGCAACTTGTCCGCCGAATCAAACAAATTCTTTAAGAAAAAATTTGGAGAACTTCTTGTCTTGATCCGCGCCTTCCCAATTTCATATTGTTTGTTAATTTCTTTGCTTATTGTTAAATAAAGAAATTTCTATTTTATCGAAAGAAGGATCCTGACTTCATATTACTTCTATTTATTTAGATTTGTATTTATCTTGATTTTTTTTTGTGAATTAATGAATTGAATAATGAATAAATATAGATATAGAATATTTCAACTCTATTTGAATATTTTAAAAAACTCTATTCTCTATAGTATCGAATCAAGAATTTCCTATTTCTAGATGTCGATTAGAATGAATTATTTAGGAAAAAAATAATGAATCAAAAAATTTTATGAAATTATATGAAAGAGGGAAAGACCTTTCGAGTCTAATCAGACTTTTCCGTTATATTGACAATATCAAAAGATTTATCATATGATAATCATCGTATCGTATAATATGATGGCGGTTGGGCAAGTATGCCCCCATCGTCTAGTGGTTCAGGACATCTCTCTTTCAAGGAGGCGGCGGGGATTCGACTTCCCCTGGGGGTAGGGTACTACGAAAAGAAGTTGATCTAGGCTTCTAACTAAGCCTAGAATGGATTCTTCCTGGGTCGATGCCCGAGCGGTTAATGGGGACGGACTGTAAATTCGTTGGCAATATGTCTACGCTGGTTCAAATCCAGCTCGGCCCAAGAATTCACTGATCCGCCATGAAATGATATAGACTTTTTCTTTTTTCGTCAAAAATGACGGATAGTAACGAATAAAAAAATTTCGGATATCTACTTACCGCTTGAATTGCTCTGTTCCATTTTTTTGTTAGCAAAAATTCCTATTTTGCTAACAACTCTAATCTCAATTTACGATTTAAAAATTATATCTTATATATAATAATAACCTATAATAAAAACCGAATAAAGAAAAAACTTTATTTTTTTAATGATAAAGATGGGTTTTCATTCGATTTGGACAGTACTGAACTAATAATATGTTATGGGTCGCTCTCGATAAAGTATCGATATATCAGTATATCCCTCGTGCTTCGGTGATCCTTACAAAACCGAGATTCCAATCAAAATTGAAATCGTTTAGTTTCAATGCAAGTATAAATCTAGATATGTATACTCGATAGCTTGATTTCATGGGGATTGTAGTTCAATTGGTTAGAGCACCGCCCTGTCAAGGCGGAAGCTGCGGGTTCGAGCCCCGTCAGTCCCGACGGAATAAAATCAATCAAATAAAAGCCAATAACATGAAAAAAGGATCCAAACTCTTTTTAGAGAGAATGCATTTTTTTTTTAAGAGAAGTACTGTCGAAGACAGACTATACATAGTGAACGTTTCTAGAATATTCAATCTTTTTTATATCTTAGTAGTAGTATAATAATACTAGGACTTTTTTAGGATACTTGTTTGATTTGTTTTCCACGCAAATTAGATCATTAAAAAAAGTAGTTAACTCCTTCTTCTTTTTTATTTAGCTTCTATTGTTTGTTTGAGTTGGTTTGTTTGTAACCAACGGAAATGAAACGTAAAGAGCATTCAAATACTACTTCATTAGATTCATCAGATGAATCTACAAGGAATGGGGTCTAATTTATAGAAAAACAAGAAAGAAGGAGAAATCAAATAATAAATAAGAAAAAAATAAAAAAGAATCCAAAAGAGAACGGAAGTCGATTGAATTGAATCGTGTGAATTGGATCATGAATCCTATTTTGAATTTGGTATGGATAAAAAAAAGATCTTCCTAGGGTATACTATTCCATTTTCAACGATGAATTGATTTGATAGCTCAGATATTTTATTCATGATATTGATCTGATTCAATATCATCGAGGTTGAATTCATCCCATTGAATTTTCGGGTGAAAATTTGCTCATCTCTAGTCATCTCTATGGGATTAAATCCCGAATTATTGCCTAATAAAAATAAAAAAACACTGAGATTATGGAAGTCAATATTCTCGCATTTATTGCTACTGCACTCTTCATTCTAGTTCCTACTGCCTTTTTACTTATAATATATGTAAAAACCGTGAGTCAAAGTGATTAAGTTGAATGAAACTTGATGGTTTTTTTGAGGCACCTATTGAAGAAATCGAAGAAATCAAAAGGATTAATTGGACGTCGTAAGTGGAATGAGAATTAGCGGATACGATTATATGAGATCCGATAGTATGGTAGAAAGCATCTTTCTACCATACTAGCTAGCATACTCCCAATTATTCTTATTGTAAAGATATAACGTTGTATATTATATACTTTATATCTTTATATTTTATGTATACATAAAATATATATACATCAAAAAAAAAAGAAGGGCTTTTTGAAAATAAAAAAGTGTGTCTATAAAACAATTCATACAGCTTGATTCTTCCCGTCAATCAATTAGTAGTGCCTTTAGAGTCCACTTCGCCCCCATACTACGAGGGACAGAGAAAAAGTAAAGACTACCATTAAAGCAGCCCAAGCAAGACTTACTATATCCATGTAAATTATGTCTCCTGTCTCTATGAAGGATATTCCGCTAGTGTTCACTAATAATAGTGGGATCGATGGCGCATAGTCAAAAAAAAAGGTGGATTATGACCTAACGCCGTTGATGAAAGGCTCCAATAAATCCGCTTCCAACAAGTTCTTATTCTTATAGGATACTCTTTTTCAAGTGGAGGTAAGCATAAAAAAATACGCAGTCACACGTTTGGAAATATCAGGGGAATCCGATGAATCTTAAGATAAGATGTAGAAAAGCTATTCTTTCTTTTCTTGTCTTTTATTTTATCTATTTTAATTTTATCTATTTTAATTAGGTTTAGGTAAAAAATTCGGGAAAAGCCCTAAAAATAAATTTAGATTCAGGAGTAGATAACGATCTACTCCATCCCTCTGTTTCCCGTTTCATCTAATCATTACTGTCTAATATTTATCTCCGGGATCAATCCGAGGATCACTTATTCATTCTTTATTTTTCTTTATGGAAAAGAAATTCATTCTTTCTTTTTGCATTTTTTCTAGGTGTAGTGCATCTTATCTATCCAAAAAAGTAAATTTTCCATCAGGCTATCGAATTGAATTCAAGAACCAGTAATGAAACACCCCATTACGTAGTGGAATGGAATCAGGAAATCCTTATATGAAATTTTTTTCATTCCACTACTCAAATCTTTCGGGGAATCTTACCCAGAATCCTAAAGGCAAGCATTTCTAGCACTTTCTGTTTAGAAAACGGAACTTCCAGATGTTTAGAATCAAGCAAGTATCCAAAGGCCTTTTCCTACGTTTGCTTCTGCTGGAGAAAAACTAATCGAGTTATATCAGCCAAATCAAATACAAGATTTTCTCCTTTTTGTTGATCAGGCGACACCCAGATTTGAACTGGGGAAAAAGGATTTGCAGTCCCCCGCCTTACCGCTCGGCCATGTCGCCAAACCAAACTAATACCTTACGAAATAGATGAGAATATTGAAATAGATGAGACTAGTCTCTCTTTCTTTGGATGGGATGTGGGATTACTTAATTTCTTTCTTTTTTATTTGACTTGGATTTTTCATTTTGAATCCCATTTTCTTTAATCCCTTGCCCGAAATAAACCCATCGTTTTTTGTATTGAGTCCATTCCTTTGGTTATATGTTTATATGGATAGTATCTCAAAACATAAATATCCAAAAACTTTCTCTCTCTTTTATTTTTTATATTGAAAAAAAAACTTAATGTGATTTTTCCGTCACCAAAGTCATAATTCGGGACAAATTGGAACCATTAACTATGAAATGGAACTTGAAATTGATGAATGATTCTTGTATTTGAATTGAAAATTTGAGATTCCTAATCCCTATTTTAGAATCCCTATTCTATTATATAATAATAATATTTATAATAAAATATATCTAATAATATATATAATCTAATACTAATAATATATAAATTGATATATATATAGTTAACTAAACGAACCCGTATTAATTAAACCTTTCCGTAGAATTTCTATTCTGTTTGCAACTAAAAGTCGATGGAAACCCCAGAACAGAAATGTTTATACACTTATACAAATAGCTAATCGCCCATCTTCCCCCTATATGCTATGATCCCGATAGCAAATTCTCAGTAAATTGCCGTTCTTCCATTTTTCCTTGAATAGCAAATTCAATTGACTAGAAAATAACAATTTAGCTATAGTGCGGTATGTGCGGTCTCGAATCCATCCGCAATAAAAATGAAGGAGGAAACATATCTAACATATCTATAGAAACGTATAAATAGATAGCTATCTACGCACATTTAATAAATACAAGCCCTATTCATTACTATGTCACGCACTTTGTTTGTGATCCTATTTCTTGGACTCAAAAAATCGAGATTTCCTGCTAGATGAAATATCTCTTTGCTGCGAATCTTTTGTTGAAGAATAAAATCCATCCTAAGTTAAGTAATAAAAAGATATTAACTCTATATATATTTTTTTTTATGATTCTTTCTTTATCTCATCAAACAAATCGAATTTTCAATTCATTTCTTTTTCTGTTATCTAATGGGATTGGAATATGGAATATCCTAATATATAGTATAAATTGAATCAATTTTTTTATATTCTCTCTAAATATGCAAAACTCCCTAAGTCGAAGTGGCATTTAGCAATTCTTTTGAATTTGAAAATTTTAGATTTTACATTTTTTATAATTCCAATTTGAATAGAAAATTGTCTTTATTCCTCTGTTCCTATTCAGGAGTTAGGTACAA